GAAATATCCTTTTCTCTCTTCATCCATGGACCCTTTACTTAATACTCATTCAATTGGAAGTTGATCCAATTTCCCAATTTTGTTTCGCAAGTTCAGAATCCAATTTTTCAATTTTTCAGTGAACTTTGGATAGAAATCGCGAGAATTTCTTTTTTCCTCGAATGGATTATTCAGAGGTAAAGGATTAAATTCCCTTAAGAAATAAAGTTTTTGGTCGGAATATGAATTAAACCGAACGACCCCGTAACTATTAAAAGGAGGTTCATAGAACGAATCACACTTTTACCACTAAACTATACCCGCTACAATGATATTATTGTATACAAATGGGCCTTTTGTCAAGCTAGGATCAGAAAAAATCATGAAAATGAGAGTGATAACGTTTTGCACAAGGGTTTTCAATTTGATGAGATTTGGAGAAGAGGGCTTATTTACAAGGCCTATCCTTTCGTGTGCGGGAAGAGTGTTGCTAGATACGACTTACCAAAAGCGCTCAAAGCATAACAAAAAAATGCAGCGTCTAAAGTTTAATTTTCGAAAAGCAGTCAAGTAACTAAAAAAGGAAGAAAAATGAATAGGACAGGGTACTTTTGATAGACTAAGTTCGATAAAGTTATCGAGTAAGGATGGAAATAGTCCTTTTTCTTTTGGGTCTTGCTTGAAATAGAGTCAAAAAAGCTAGTAAGTCTTTTTGTTTGTCAAATAATATAAATTTAGCTATAATTTTATGGCATCAAAAAAGGGCCCGGTTGGGTAATGACCGGGCCGGGCCGTGGAAAGAAACGGGCCTTTCGAAGAAAATCAAAGCAAGGAAGTCCTCGTTCTTTATCTTTCGTTTTCTTTATATTAGATCTTTTGAATTTTGACTTTATTGAAACGGAATAGCTAAGAAAAGTTTTACATATCTTGAGAATCAAAATAAAGAAGGAGAAAGAAAGACGGTTTTGAATCCTTTTTTCATGTGGAATGTAACATATTAATAATAATAATTATCTATTTTCAATAGGGAGAGATGGCTGAGTGGACGAAAGCGGCGGATTGCTAATCCGTTGTACGAGTTATTCGTACCGAGGGTTCGAATCCCTCTCTTTCCGTTTTCGTCGATGACTTGATATTTTCTTTTCTTTCAAATTTCACAAACCCCTTTTTCTTAGTTAAATGTGTGGAATAGATAAAAAATCTTAAGAAAATGAAAAAATCAAGATAGAAAAACGAAAAAACCTTTATTCTTCACGTCCAGGATTACGTCCTGGGTCATTAGATAGGAATCCAAAGATGAAGAGAGAAACAAAGAATATTACTATTGTGTAAACGAAAAGTTTGAGCGTAAGCATTACACAATCTCCAAGAGCCTTTTTGGAAAAAACGAGAAAAGATAATAGATCGTCCATTTTTCTACCCCATATTATATTTTGACACCAAGAAATGAAGTGCTTTCTCGAATTCGAAAATAAGTCTATCAGGTCAAATAAGAGTCTTTGATTCCCCAAGATGACTTCATGCCCATAATGAGATATGGGCATGGGATCCTAATTCTGTATAAAATCACATAGAAATTAAGGCCTTGCACTGGAAAAAGGGTCAGAATGGGGAAATGTAGCGAACCAGATTTGATTTCTCGCGGCGATCAAAGAATTTCAACGTTTACCTCAAAGACTGCTGCGGGAAATACTTATTTGATCGTATCAATCATTAGAAATTTTTCTCGAAGAAATCATGCATTTTCTAGGATAGTCTAGAATAGTATTAAGTATCTTATCGAAAACTTACAGCAGCTTGCCAAACAAAGGCTAAAAGAAAAAAGAAGAGGGGTATGACTGGCATAATATCTACGATTGGATTTAAAAAAGTATAGGCCTCGGGCAATTTGGCAAAGAAAAGACTAGTTGGATAAAGGGCAGAATTAAAACAGATACAGATCAACCTTAAGAGATTAAGCATAGCAGACATTTTGTTCTTGACGATAATTGCAATTTGATTGAGTTCTTGAGATAAGGAAAACGGAAGAAAGTAAGGTAGACAAAAAAATTCTTCTTTTTCTTTGAACCGGCCCAATCAAAAATCCTCCAATTCGAAAAGGCGAATAGAAGAAATCATATTTTCATCTACTATTTTAATTACATTCTATCTAATGATCAATAAATTCCGTCGAATTCTATATCTACACGGGTCAAATTCCTAGCACAAACCTAGAATCTATATAATTCCATTATCCCTTCTCTATAATCTCTTAGCATAAAATTATCGCTAGAGATTTGGGCGGGCCTTTACAAAGATTTCTTCTAATATCTAATAATAGAATATAAATGATCTAAAAAAAGCAACGTGACACTGGGGCGTAGCCGAGTGGTAAGGCGACGGGTTTTGGTCCCGGTAATCGAAGGTTCGATCCCTTTCGTCCCAAGACCTAATTATGATTATTTCAAATCAAAGGCTTGTTTCGCGTTAATAAGTAATTCTTTCCACAATTTGTGCCAAGCGTTCCAATTTTTCATTGAGATAATGGATATTTTCTATTCATTATTTATTTATTTATTTGAATTATTTGTAAAGCATTGACTATTTGCGTTTTTCAGACTAAAATATATTCAGTAAACAAACCAATATTAATATCCATAAGAGGAGGATGCTGTGAATTCATCTGGTAAACACGATCTGGTTCCGAAATGCCCTTGTTACTACTGTAGTCCCGATCTTTCGGCAAATCGTCCGAAAGATTGCCATAATAGTCCAAACTCTAATAGTTCTAAAGATTATTATAGTGCGCACTATACCCCTAAAAAGAGTAAAAAAGGGGACGAGATAAATGGGAAGAGGTTTCCCGAGTTGGAAAAGGAAAGTCTTTTTCCACAAACAGACGAAACTGGGCGAAAATTTCTTTCTGCTCGGAAAAAGCACGAACCGGCGCTCACGTGCCCCCACGGCAAAAAATGCCATGTGTACAAGCACTCGTACAATAAGGGGCATTGCGAGACTTGCAAGATTTTTTTGGAAGCCTTCCAATGGGGAAGTGAGGTAGGCGAAAGGTGGATCAATGAAAAGATCCCGCGCCTCTCCAAAAATCGTACGGCGCTAGAGGCCTTCCAAGAGAACATAAAATCTTTCCTAAAGGAGACCGCACAAAGACCAAAAACCGAGCTCAATGCTTGGGACCTTGGATTTTGGCACGGAGCGTTACTGCGGTTGCAAAAGCTAAGTCCCGAGGATTGATAAAATAACTCTCTAAACGAATCAATCCTACGGTTCATAGAAAAAATCTTCCCGTCGAAGATTTTTTCTGAAAAGCAGACATTATTATGTCTATGTACCGACTGAACCAATGACTAGTCATGATTCCATAATTGAATCAGTTCCATAAGGGGTTCCAAATTAGAGGAATGTTATGCTTAAACTTCGTTTAAAACGCTGTGGTAGAAAGCAACGTGCGACTTATCGAATCGTTGCAATTGATGTTCGTTCCCGAAGAGAAGGAAGAGATCTTCGGAAAGTGGGTTTTTATGATCCGATAAAGAATCAAACCTATTTAAACGTTCCTGCTATTCTCTATTTTCTTGAAAGGGGTGCTCAGCCTACAGAAACTGTTCGGGACATTTTAAAGCAGTCGGCGGTTTTTAACGAACTTTGCCCCAATCAAATAAAATTGAATTAATTTAAGGAAACAAAGGGGGTAGCAGATACCCCTTTCTAGAACTTTTCTCTATTTTGTTTATTGATTGATTGACTAAATTCGAGATTTTTTTCGACTTCTTATTTTTCTTCCCTTAGCTAAACTTTTTTGTATCTCTGGAGTGCCAATCTAACTAAAGTCCTTTTTTTTTTAGAATATTTTTCAATAGAATTTGTTATCTTTTTTCATTATATCCTTTTGTTAACCTTTATATTGACAACAATGCATTGACGAAATATAATGCAGCGTGATAAAGGGATCTCGTTTTTTATAACGGGATCTCTTTATTTACGTCTCATTGGTTTGGTTTTTGCCTTACTTTAGTCAAAATTCAAGGGTTCGTTGGATGCACTTTGATAGACGCATTTTTGCTTGAAAACGTGAATAACAATGACATAAGGACGGATCTATCATTATTTCTGGTTTTTCTGTTATCAGAAAATTTATTGTATGTTCATATGAGTTATTACGTTTTCTGTTCTTAATAGATTCGAAAATGGGTTTTTATGCTTTGATTCGCTCGTCGAATCATTTTTTTCATTCTGATTATATCTACATACTTTTTTCTTCTATTCGGGTTGCTAACTCAACGGTAGAGTACTCGGCTTTTAAGTGCGACTCGGATCTTTTACACATTTAGATGAAGCGATGAATTCATCCATACCATCGGTAAAGTTTGGAAGACCACGACTGATCCTAAAAGGGAATGAATGGAAAAAATAGCATGTCGTAGCAACCAAGAGTTCTGAGAATCTTTTCTTCTTTCCCGATCGGGACAAAACTTTGTTTAACTTATTGGAAGGGAGTCAAATGGATTCAATTTCAAGTTGGGTCGAATTAATAAATGGATAGAGCCCTCTGGCTTCAATTAATTTAATGAAATTATAAGGAACGAAAAAGCAACGAGCTCCTATTCTTAATTTGAATGATTACCCGATCTAATTATACGTTAAAAATATAGTAGTGCCTGAATACGGGTAAGGGCTTATCCGAGAAGCGGATTCTTTATTTTTTCATGAATCCTAAATATTACCATTCTCCATTCCAGAATGGAGCTGTGTGCGTATAAGAAAGAGTAGATTGATAACAAAATTTCCAAAATCAAAAGAGCGATTGGGTTGAAAAAATAAAGGATTTCTAAACATCTTCTTCTCCTAGAACGAATATAAACGACTTCAAGAAAATGGAAAAAGAGAGGATCGAGAATCCGTTGATAAGTTTACCTGTATCCGAGGTATCGCTTCCTTAATCTTACTCGAAAAATACCTTGTTTTGACTGTATCGCACTCTGTATCATTTGATAACTCCCAAAATCCTCTACCTTTGGTTCAAATAGGATTCAAAATGGAGGAATTTCAAAGCTCTTTAGAGCTCGATAGATTTCAACAACACGACTTCTTATATCCACTTATCTTTCAAGAGTATATTTATGCACTTGCTCATGATCATGGTTTACCAAGATGCATTTTGTTGAAAAATGCAGGTTCTGACAATAAATTCAGCTTACTCATTGTGAAACGTTTAATTACTCGAATGTATTACCCAAATTTTTTGATTCTTTCTCGGAATGATTCTAAAAAAAATCCACTTTGGGGGCGCAATAAGAATTTTGATTTTCAAATGATATCCGACGGATTTTCGGTCATTATGGAAATTCCATTTTCACTCCGATTCCTATCTTACATAGCAAAGCGCCAAAAGAAAGGGAAAGGGGTAGTCAAATCCGCTAATTTACGATCAATTCATTCCATTTTTTCTTTTTTAGAGGACAAAATTTCACATTTAAATTATGTGTTCGATATCCTACTACCTTACCCAATCCATCTCGAAATCGTGGTGCAAGCTCTTCGCTACTGGCTAAAAGATGCTTCGTCTTTGCATTTATTAAGAGTCTTTCTCCACGAGTTTCATAATTGGAATAGTCTTCTTACTTCACAGAAAGTCAGTCCTTCTTTTTCAGAAAGAAATCAAAGATTCTTCTTTTTCCTATATAATTTTCGTGTATATGAATACGAATCCGTCTTTGTCTTTCTTCGTAACCAATCTTTTCATTTACGATCAACATCTTTTAGAGCGCTTTTTGAACGAATCTATTTCTATGGAAAAATAGAGCATCTTATAGAAACCTTGGCCGGGACTTTTGAAGCCAATCTATGGGTGTTCAAGGACTCGTTCATGCATTATGTTAGGTATCAAGGAAAAGCAATTCTCGCTTCAAAAGGTACGTCTTTTTTGATGCATAAATGGAAATATTACTTTGTCAATTTCTGGCAATCTTATTTTGACCTTTGGTCTCAACCACAAAGAATCCATATAACCCTATTAGCAAACCATTCCCTTGACTTTCTCGGTTATTTTTCAACTGTGCGACGAAAGACTTCAACGATACGTAATCAAATGTTAGAAACTTCATTTGTAATCGATCATGCTATTAAGAAGTTTGATACTATTCTTCCAATGATTCCCCTGATTTCATCCTTGGCTAAAGCCAAATTTTGTAATATATTAGGACATCCTATTAGTAAGGCCATTTGGATCGATTTATCAGATTCTGAGATTATTGACCGATTCGGGCGTATATCCAGAAATCTTTCTCATTATTATAGCGGGTCTTCCAAAAAAAAAACTTTGTCGCGAATAAAGTATATACTTCAACTTTCTTGTGCTAGAACTTTAGCTCGTAAACACAAAAGTACTCTACGGGCTTTTTTGAAAAGATTCGGATCGGAATTATTCGAAGAATTCTTTACGGCGGAAGAACAAGTTCTTTCCTTGACCTTTCCAAGAGCTTCTTTTATTTCGCGTAGGTTCCATCAAAAAAGGGTTTGGTATTTGGATATTCTTTGTATCACTGATTTGGCCAATCATGACTGATTCGTTATGAAAGGGCGTAAATGGAAATTTTGATTCGAATTGAATCTAATAAATAGCAATAATGAAGAACGAACAAAATTTTTCCTTATTTCTATTCTGAAATTGACTTGGTAAGAAGGGTATAAGTATTCCACTTTTTGTCTAATGGCGGAACTTAATTTTAGATGTATACAGAGGGAAAGCCGTGTGCAATGAAAAATGCAAGCACGGCTTGGGGAGAGGTTGTTACTTATTTAACCGGTAACATTATCGACTCCATCCGACTAGTTCCGGGTTCGAATCCCGGGCAACCCATTGTTCGGTCCTGTGAGGTTGTTACTTATTTAACCAGTAAAGTAGAATAAAGTAGAATTATGGGTGGGAATTTCGATTTATTGAATACGGAAAGAGAAGACTACCTTTGCTAGGTTTAGGTAAAGGTATACGAAGAAATTCCTATTTTGTATTGTTGACAATCTTTCCAATGAAACGTACCAAAGAGAGTCGTTTTTCAAACTTTAGCTTGGGCATAAATATGGCTGGTCATTCCTCTACCCATATGAAGGATTATTAGATTCGATTGGGGTTAGGTTCGATTGGCATTTTTAAACGGACTCGTGTTAGAATTGTAACTTCCAAAATTCACTCGGATTTTGGAATGGATAGGGTTCTAGGGCTATACGGACTCGAACCGTAGACTTTCTCGGTAAAACAGACCAAACTGATTCTAATCAAAGTGATCTGAGCTGTTTTAAAGACCCAACATGCATTTTTGTGCATTGGGCTCTTTCATTAACGGATATAAAGATCCGCCAGTCTGCCATATTTTTTGACCGCAAAAAGAGATGGCTCCATGTGCTCTGAGTCATTATTTGGATTCAGATTCAGGAACACTACCAGAGTGTTTCAAGGGGGTTTTATCTTGACGTAGGTCTGCCTATGGCCTAGATTAACCTAAGTTAAATCAAGTCTCTCTCGCT